TCCAATTCCATTCATTTAATATCTCTTTGGTTGGAATCATTGACATAAGAGATGTATGGTCTTTTTCTTTCTATATATTTAGAGTCTACTGTATTCCAGTTAAAAAATGATGATATAATATCATATAATAATCAATAAATTGCAATACAAATACAAATACAAATAAATAGGAGGAAGTTTTCAATGATTTTAAAATTTGTTCTATTAGGTGATGCATTATCCAAGATAACGAATTCCGCTGTTATAGTTGGACTCTATTATGGATTTTTGACCGTGTTCTCCACAGGGCCCTTTTGTTTATTCTTTCTTCGAACTTTGGTTCTGGAACAAGGAGAAGACGAGCAGACAGCAACAGGAGTCGGTTTGATTATGGGACAGTTTTTCATGCTTGTATCAATCTATTATACGCCCCTGCATTTAATATTGGATAGACCTCATACAATAACTGCCCTAGTTATACCATATCTTTTTTTGAATTTCTTCTGGAACAATAACAGGGATTTTGTAGATTATGTATCTACTACTAGAAATCCATCAATACGTAAGCTCAACATTCAATGTATAATACTGAATAATATAGTTTTTCAACTACTCAACCATTTTGTTTTACCAAGTTCAACACTAGCCAGATTACTCAACATTTATATGTTTCGATGCAACGACAAGATCTTATTTATAACAGGTGCTTTTTTTAGTTTGTTCATTATCCAAATACTTTTTATTAAGTGGCTTCAATTAGTCGTATTCTGGATATGGCAAAGTAATTACATTAAACCTAATAGGTACATTATTTTAGAATTTAAAGATAATCTGGTTCGATTCTTTAATATTCTCTTATTTATCACTTGTCTATTCTATTTCGGCAGAAAGCCCTTTGCAACTGTACCTCTTCTTATTTGGAAAAGGTTCACTAACACCTCCAAGGAGGTGGAAAATGAAGAAGAACCCGACGTACAAATAACTCGAGAAGACTTGGGTTACGATTACCGAGAAGAAGAATATCCGCACAAAATAAATGAAACGCTAGTGAATGGAAAAGAAAAAACAAAGGATGAATTCCACTTTAACTTTAACCTTAACACGGACTCTTATCAAGAACAAGAATTTTGGAAGTTAGATTTAGAAAGTAAAGAAAAACAATATCACAATCTTTATTGGTTTGAAAAACCGCTTATCACTCTTCTTTTCGACTATAGACGATGGGTTCGTCCATTTCGATATAAACGAAATGCTCAATTTGAAAATCCTGTACGAGATGAAATGTCACAATATTTTTTTTATACATGTCCAAGTGATGGAAAACAAAAAATATCTTTTACATATCCGCCAAGTTTATCAACTTTTTCAGAAATGATAGAACAAAAGATATCTTTGTACACAACCGAAGAACTATCCCACGAGGATAATTCTTGGGTTTATACTAATGAACAAAAAAAGCACACCTTGAGTAATGAATTAATAAATCGAATAAAAACTCTAGAAAAAAAAAAAAGATACCATGTTTCAGATGTGCTCGAGAAAAGAATCAGATTATGCGATGATAAGGATGAAATGGAATGCTTACCTAAACCGTACGATCCTTTATTAAACGGACCATATCGCAGAAAAATAAAAACCACAGAATTAAATTCAGGTCCAATCGAGGATGATTTAATAACTTCTACAGATGCCTGGATAAATAAAATTTACAGTCTACTTCCTAATGATTCCGAAGAATTTGAATATCAAAATTATCAAGAGACAAATGTTGGTCATTTCTTAACCTCAAACGATGAAGTCCCAAATGATCAAAATTATTTTCCTGAGATAGAAGAAATCAGAAAAGAAGTTCCTCGACGGGTATACAAATACCAATTCGTCGACGAATTAGCAAGAACCGAAGAAGAGAGAGACCAACAAGAATCAAAGAAGGATCATGGAATTCGTATAAGAAAATCCCAATCGATTGTCGCTTATACTAAGCAGGGACAACTAACTTCCAGTGTTTATAGAGAACCAGAACCTCCTACTAGGTCCGATTCTTCTAGTTTTATTTCTTATGATAGTGATGATGATGATGGTGGCCCGAAACAGCGTAATGTGAGACGTTACCCACGGAGACCAGATTTTCGTCGGTATCTAATCAAAGGATCCATGCGTGCTCTAAGACGTAAAATTCTTCCTTCTTGGGGATGGGGAAGAGTACATGCGAAGTCGCCATTTTTTTTGGATGTGATAACAGGCAGACATTTAGCCATTCTAATAGAAATCTACGAAACAATACTGGTCCCTTTTAAAATTTTAGATCGCGTTTTTAGGTTTAGTGATTTGTTGTATCGCGCGAAGAGGTATTGGTTGTATCGCGCGGATAGTGATTGGTTGTATAGTGATTGGGCGGATGTTGATCGGGCGGATAGTGGTTGGGTGGATAGAGAAAGAGAACCGGAATTTGTAATTTCCGATTTTGAGGAGGAAGAAGAGAATAAAAACAACGAAAAAGCAGATACAGAGAAAGAAAGTCTAAATCAAATAATGGAAAAATTAGAGGTAGAACGACGTGAACAACTATCAGACAGTTGGGATATCTATGGTCAAACAACAAGGAGTTTGCTGTTACTAACCCAATCGCTTCTTAGAAAATACATTCTATTGCCTTCATTGATAATAGCTAAAAATGTCGCCCGTATGTTATTATTCCAATTACCCGAGTGGCGCCAGGATTTTGCAGATTGGCGTGAAGAAAGGCATATTAGATGCACTTATGAGGGTAGTCCTTTATCAGAAACAGAGTTTCCAAATGATTGGTTAAATAATGGTTTTCAGATAAAAATTTTGTATCCTTTCCGTCTGAGACCTTGGCGAAAATCTAAAGTACCATCCCGTCTTAGAGATACAACGAAAAAAAAAAGGACAAGAGCGAAAAAAAAAATGACAAGAGATCTATCTTGTTTTTTAACAGTCTGGGGAAAACAAGCGGAAGTCCCCTTCGGTCCTACTCTAGAAGTACCTTCTTTTTTTAAACCTATTCGGAAAGAGCTAAAAAAAAAAATTATAAAAGTGGCAAAAAGATTGGCTCGAGTTCTAAGAATTTCTAAAAAAACGAAAAAAAAGGTTTCAAAGATTGAAAGACGGGTTGACAAAAAAATGATAGTTATGGAACGAAGAATGAAAGAAAAAGGGAAAGTCAAAGATTCTACAATCAGTAATAAGATTACCGACGAATTACCCCAAGCCAAGAAACGGTTAAACCGTTTCTTTTTAAAAAAAAAAAGAAAAATTCTTGCTCGTAGCACGGCCATAATCAGGAATCAAATAGAACAAATCGCAGAAGACAAGAAAAAAATCATTCTAACTCCAGATATAAATATTAGCCCTAACGAGACAAATTGTGCTGATAAAAATTCAGAATTGCAAAAAAATATTTGGCAAATATTCAAAAGAAAGAGTACCCGATTAAGACGTAAATTATACTACTTTCTCAAATATTTCATTGAAAGAATATACAACGATATCCTTCATCGTACCATTAAGACTCTTAGGACCAATGCACTACTTTTCCTTGAATCAACAAAAAAAACGATCAAAAAATTCACAAGTCAAAAAGGGATTGACCAAACAATGGAAGAGTCTAATATTAATAATGAGAATTCAAAGATTGATTGTGATTTATCCTCTTCCTCTTTGTCACAAGCATATGTACTTTATGCATTATCACAAGTTAATAACAAATATCACTTGAAATCTGTACTTCAATATAACGGGACCCATCTTTTTCTTAAAGATAGAATCAAGGATTATTGTGGGACACGAGGACTATTTGATTTCAAAAAAAAGCATAAGAAAGTTTATAAGTCTGGAATGAATAAATGGAAAAATTGGTTAAAGAATCATCATCAATACAATTTATCTCAAACTCAATGGTCTCGATTAGTACCACAAAAATGGAGAAATAGAGTCAGTTGTACAACTCAAAAAAAAGACTCAATAATATTGGATTCATATTCATATAAAAATAAAAAAGAAAAATTAATTCCTTACAGGGCAAGACAAAAAACAAAATTAAAAAAAAACTACAAATATGATCTTCTAGCACATAAATATATGAATTATGAGGGTGGAGGGGACTTCTATATTTATGCATCACCATTACAAGTAAACAGAGGCCGAAAATTTCCATATATTTTCAATACACAAAAAACACATAAACCCGAAGTATTTTATGTACTAGTAGATATAGATCTTAGTGATTATCTAGAAGGATCTAGTCCATATGGAAAAAAAAATATGGATAGAAAATATTTTGATTTTAGAATGCCCGAGTTTTGTTTTGACGAACTTCGCGATACTTATACTAAAAAAAATTTCTTGATCTATACTGATTTCTGGATTAAGATGCATATTGGTATCGATATTAATCAATATTATGAAATTAATCAATATTATCAACTAATTTATAATAGAAACCTTTATCCTCTCGCAACTCAAAATAAAAAAAGAAAAAAACAACTTTATGATTGGATAGGAATGCGTCCAGAAAGGCTTCCCCTACCAAATCTGGAATCTTGGTTCTTCCCAGAATTTGTACAACCTTATCATGCATATAGGATTAAACCATGGTTTAATCCAACCGAATATCTTGTTCTTAGCTTTCGTGGAAATAAAAAAAAAAAAATAAGTTATAGTTATAGAGAATTTAAACATAAAAAGAGAAAACTATTAGAGAGTCAGAAGGAAAAAGAAGTAGAGAGTCAGAAGGAAAAAAAAGTAGAGAGTCAGAAGGAAAAAGAAGTAGAGAGTCAGAAGAAAAAAAAAGTAGAGAGTCAGAAGGAAAAAGAAGTAGAGAGTCAGAAGGAAAAAAAAGTAGAGAGTCAGAAGGAAAAAGAAGTAGAGAGTCAGAAGAAAAAAAAAGTAGAGAGTCAGAAGGAAAAAAAAGCATTACAAGATTCCTTACTGAATCGTTTTTTTATTTTTCAATTAAGATGGGAACGTGATTTGAATGAGAAAATTTTAGAGGATTTCAAGATATATTCTCTACTACTTAGACTGCACAATCCATTGAGAATTGCTATATCCTCAATTAAAAGGGGACAGCTTGATTTAGAACTTTTGTGTTTTAAAAAAGGTACTGCAAATGCTACAGAATTGATTAAAAGGGGAATCCTTTTTCTTGAACCGACTCGTCTCTTTAAACAAAGGGATGCAGATTTTCTTATATATCAAATCATAGGTATTTCATTGATCAATAACAATAAACAAACAACTTATGGAAGATATATATATGTTCCTGTCATAGGTATTTCATTGATCAATAAGAATAAACAAACTGATAGAAGATATATATATGTTCCTGAAAAGATTCTATCTACTAGACGTCGTCGAGAGTTGAGAATTCTAACTTGTTTCAATTCCAGGAAGGGGAATGTTGTAGACGTAGATAGGAATCTGGTATTTTTCAATGGAAACACCATAAGGAACTGTGGACAGTTTTTGAAAAAGGACAAGCATTTTAATACAAATAAAAACAAATTAATTAAATTCAAATTGTTTCTTTGGCCCAATTATCGATTAGAAGATTTAGCTTGTATGAATCGGTATTGGTTTGATACCAATAATGGTAGTCATTTTAGTATGTTAAGAATACAGACGCATCTACTAAACCATTCAGAATTGTATGCTGAATTACTTGATAGTGAATTAAAAGATAATATATTTAATATATAATTAATTTAATTTAAACAGTATACTTAATATTTTATTTATATTATTTTATTTATATTTATTTATAAATAAAATAATATAAATAAATAATAAGTAAAAAATAAACATGTATAAATTAAATTAAATAAATATGAATATAAATAAATAAATAAATAAATATAAATAAAATAATATGTAAATAATATAAAATATGATAATAATATATTAACTAAATTAAGTTATATAATATTTAAATATTAATAAATTATATTACTAATATATATATACTAATATAAATATACTAACATAATTTAATTATAATTATATAATAATATACTAATATAACAATATACAATAAACTATAACAATATTTAATGATATATATGTATAATTATGTATAATATGATAACTTATATATATATATATATATATTATAATTATGTGTAGTGTGTAGTGCGTGAGTGAGACATTCGATATACGAAGGCCGAAAGATATACACATATGTTGTGTTACATTATGATACATAATACTGAATTTAATGGCCTATCAACTGAATCTAGAAATGAATTGACGAAATCTTTTTAGGTACAATACAAAGAAATCATTCCCTTTGGTGAGTGCAGGAATATATTATACCTTTCTATCCAAATCAAAAAAATTGAAATTTGATTTGGTCGTATATATAAGAGTAAGAGAAAACCATTTTTGTGTTTACCAGAAAATGACCAACATTATTATTTCTGATCAGTAAAATAAAAAAAAATGGAAAATTCTTTGATTTTATGGTCAAAAACTTATTTATCTCAATCATTTCACAAGAAAAAGAAGAAAAAGAAGAAAACAAGGGATCTGTCGAATTTCAAGTATTCAGTTTCACCAATAAGATACGGAGACTTACTTCACATTTGGAATCGCATAAAAAAGATTTTTTATCTCAGAGGGGTTTACAAATAATTCTGGGAAAACGTCAACGGCTGCTGGCGTATTTGTCAAAGAAAAATAGAGTACGTTATAAGAAATTAATTAGTCAGTTGGATATTCGAGAGCCAGAAACTCGTTAATTCAAAGATTCGTTTGAATTATTTTTTTTTTTTAGATTTTTATATTTTGTTTAATTTTGACCGAACCTCGTTTTGAAAAATTCATAGAATAATGAATTGGGGAAAAAAGATATGACTGTACCGGCTACAAGAAAAGATCTTATGATAGTCAATATGGGTCCTCACCACCCATCAATGCACGGTGTTCTTCGACTGATCGTTACTCTCGATGGTGAAGATGTTATTGACTGTGAACCCATACTAGGTTATTTACACAGAGGAATGGAAAAAATTGCGGAAAACCGAACAATTGTACAATATTTGCCTTATGTAACGCGTTGGGATTATCTAGCTACTATGTTCACAGAAGCAATAACAGTAAATGCACCAGAACAATTGGGAAATATTCAAGTACCTCAAAGAGCCAGCTATATCAGAGTAATTATGCTAGAGCTGAGTCGTATAGCTTCTCATTTGTTATGGCTTGGACCTTTTATGGCAGATATTGGCGCACAGACTCCCTTTTTTTATATTTTCAGAGAGAGGGAATTGATTTATGATCTATTTGAAGCTGCCACAGGTATGCGAATGATGCATAATTATTTCCGTATCGGAGGAGTAGCTGCTGATTTACCTCATGGCTGGATAGATAAATGTTTGTATTTTTGCGATTATTTTTTAACAGGAATTGACGAATATCAAAAACTTATTACGCTAAATCCCATTTTTTTAGAACGAGTTGAAGGAGTGGGCATTATTGGGGGAGAGGAAGCAATAAATTGGGGCTTATCGGGACCAATGTTACGAGCTTCCGGAATCCAATGGGATCTTCGTAAAGTTGATCAATATGAGTGTTACAATGAATTCGATTGGGAAGTCCAATGGCAAAAAGAAGGAGACTCATTAGCTCGTTATTTAGTACGAATCGGCGAAATGGCAGAATCCATAAAAATTATTCAACAGGCTCTAGAAGGAATTCCGGGGGGACCCTATGAAAATTTAGAAGTCCGACGAGCAAAAGATTCCGAATGGAATGATTTTGAATATGGATTCATTAGTAAAAAACCTTCACCCAATTTTGAATTGTCAAAACAAGAACTTTACGTCAGAGTAGAAGCCCCAAAAGGGGAATTAGGCATTTTTCTGATAGGAGATCAGAGTGTTTTCCCCTGGAGATGGAAAATTCGTCCGCCAGGTTTCATCAATTTGCAAATTTTGCCTCAGCTAGTTAAAAGAATGAAATTGGCTGATATCATGACGATACTAGGTAGTATAGATATTATTATGGGAGAAGTTGATCGTTGAAATGATAATTGATATAACAGAAGTACAAACTATCAATTCTTTTTCTGGATCGGAATTCTTAAAAGAGGTTTATGAACTTATATGGCTCTTTGTCCCTATTTTTATCCTGATATTTGGAATCATAATAGGTGTATTAGTAATTGTGTGGTTAGAAAGAGAAATATCCGCAGGGATACAGCAACGTATTGGACCAGAATATGCCGGTCCGTTAGGAATTCTTCAAGCTTTAGCGGATGGTACCAAGCTACTTTTTAAAGAGGATCTCCTACCGTCTAGAGGGGATAGTCGTTTGTTCAGTGCCGGGCCAACAATAGCGGTCATATCTATTTTACTAAGTTATTTAGTAATTCCTTTTGGGTATCACCTTGTTCTAGCCGATCTCAGTATAGGTGTTTTTTTATGGATCGCCATTTCAAGTATTGCTCCTATTGGACTTCTTATGTCAGGATATGGGTCGAATAATAAATATTCTTTTTCAGGTGGTCTACGAGCTGCTGCTCAATCCATTAGTTATGAAATACCATTAACTCCATGTGTGTTATCAATATCTCTACGTGTGATTCGTTAGAACATGAACTTTTCTTTATTTTTAGGAAAGGGATTAAATGTATTGAATAGATATAGTTTTTTTATTCATCATTCAGATTTAGGTCAATGGGTTAAACTAGATAGTCATATGAGTGAAACAAAACAGCTTATAAATTCGCAGTAAGAAAATTCATTCTCATTCCCTATGTACAAGAGTAAAGTGGAAGTAAACATAAGCAGTGTAAACTGTTTACCCCAAGGTTGAAATTGCTTGATTAGTCTTCATGTCTTGAAGCGGGTACAAAGGATCAACTGTATGGAGTTTCAACTATAGTCTTGTACGTATTACCATACGGGAGATCAATCAAAAATGGGTGGACAAGTAGGAACACCAAGATACGCAAAAGATTAGTAATAGAGATAATGTAAAGTCTCAAAAGAGGCATTTACGCATAAAATGAATCAAAATAAGGGCTTTAAGTTGGTAGAAATGATAAAGCAGTACTTCCTTATAGGATTCCGATCTAGAGTATGCTCCTATTCACTGATTAAAGAAATGACTATCAAGAACGAATTAATCCTCTTTTTTCAGAATACCCCCTCTCTTCTGAGAAACAAGAACAGGAACAAAAGAAACAGAATTCAATATATGGAATGGGAAAATAACTGAATAATAAAAAATATCTTTAGTTATTCTTTCTTTACTGTATCCAGCAATTCTTACATACAAAAATTCATGAATTAGTGGCTAATTCTTTCTTTTTCGTAATCCAGTAAAAAAAGATGGGCCGAACTATCTTGTCTATTTACAAAAATGAGTATTTTATTGAAGTAATAAATTATTACTGAACAAAGAAAATTTCTTTTTTTAAGAGAATGAGATCAATTCGGAAGCGCTTTTTTCTAGCAAACAGAATTACCTCGGTCTAATTTTGGACTCTCTAATCTATCTTTATTCTATTTTTTCCCCAATAGATAATTAATGTTAATACTAAACTAGTCCTTATATTTATTTGTGGCCGTAGAGGAGCCGTATGAAACTGAGGTTTCATGTACGGTTCTGGAATAGCGACGGAAACAGTGATGTTATCGCCGACTATAATTATCTAACAGTTCAAGTACAGTTGATATAGTTGAGGCACAGTCAAAATATGGTTTTTGGGGGTGGAATCTGTGGCGTCAGCCTATAGGATTTATAGTTTTTTTAATTTCGTCTCTAGCAGAATGTGAGAGATTACCTTTTGATTTACCAGAAGCAGAGGAGGAATTAGTAGCAGGTTATCAAACCGAATATTCAGGTATCAAATACGGTTTGTTTTACGTCGCTTCTTATCTAAATTTATTAGTTTCTTCATTATTTGTAACAGTTCTTTACTTAGGTGGGTGGAATTTCTCTCTTCCGTACATATTTCTTCCTGAACTTTTCGGAATAAATAAAATAGGGGGTATCTTTGGGATGACAATTGGTATCTTTATTACATTAGCTAAAGCCTATTTGTTCCTGTTTATTCCTATCGCAACAAGATGGACTTTGCCTAGGATGAGAATGGACCAACTATTAAATCTTGGATGGAAATTTCTTTTACCTATCTCTCTAGGTAATCTATTATTGACAACTTCTTCTCAACTTGTTTCACTATAAATATAAATAACAGAATACAATAACGCTATTCTAGATTCATAATCTCTCTCAAACAAGAGAAAGAAATATCAATTTCTTTATATAATGGATATATACGATATGTTTCCTATGGTGACTGGATTCATGAATTATGGTCAACAAGCAGTACGAGCTGCAAGGTATATTGGTCAAGGTTTTATGATTACCTTATCCCATGCAAATCGTTTACCTGTAACTATTCAATATCCTTATGAAAAATCAATCACATCAGAGCGTTTCCGGGGTCGAATCCATTTCGAATTCGATAAATGTATTGCTTGTGAAGTATGTGTTCGTGTATGTCCTATAGATCTACCCGTTGTAGATTGGAGATTGGAAACAGATATTAAAAAGAAACAATTACTTAATTATAGTATTGATTTCGGGGTCTGTATATTTTGTGGTAACTGTGTCGAGTATTGTCCAACAAACTGTTTATCAATGACTGAAGAGTATGAACTTTCTGCTTATGATCGTCACGAATTGAATTATAATCAAATTGCATTGGGTCGGTTACCAATATCAATAATAGGAGATTACACAATTCAAACAATTATGAATTCAACTCAAATCAACAAAACAGACAAGGATAAACCTCTTCATTCAAAGACGATTACCAATTAGTATTAGTAAGATCCTTTTTTTGATATATTTGATTATATTTGATATATATTTGTTGATTTGATATATATATATTATTTGTATATATTATATATTTTATATATATTATGTTTTATATATTATATTTGATTGAGATATTGAAATTTTAAGATATTGAGATATAATAACATAATTAATAAATAATATAAATAAAGAAAAACATAACAAAAAACATAACATAACATAATATAATACATAATATAATAAGTAATATAATATATAGGTAACATAATATTATATATATTTTATATATATATTATTGTATATTATAATATATATATTATAATATATATATTATATATATATTATACTGTTATACTATACTGTATGTTATATATATGTATTATTTATAATATGTTTATATTATAATATGTTTATATTATAATATGTATTAAATATTAATAATAAATAATATAAAAATAATTAATAATAAATAATATAAAAAATTATATTAATAATAAATATAGTTAGTTAATAATATAATAAATAATAGTATTATATTAAAAAAAAAATATAATAAAAAAATATAATAAGATAAATATATCTACATTAATCCAATACAATACATAAACTCACACTACATTAAATTAAGATCCAACTCAATTAGATATGTAGCATATACAAGAAAAAAAAATAGGGTAACTTTTTCTACTGGATTATTCAAAAAGGTCATAAAAAATTTTAACTTATCTATATTTTATACATTATATATAATGGATTTAACTGGACCAATACATGATATTCTTGTAGTATTTCTGGGATTAGCTCTTATATTAGGGGGCTTAGGAGTAGTTTTACTTACCAATCCGATTTATTCTGCCTTTTCTTTGGGATTGGTTCTTGTTTGTATATCCTTATTCTATATTCTATTGAACTCCTATTTTGTAGCTGCTGCACAGCTCCTTATTTATGTGGGAGCTATAAATGTCTTAATCATATTTGCTGTGATGTTCATGAAGGGTTCAGAATATTCCAATGATTTCTATCTTTGGACCGTGGGAGATGGGGTCACTTCGCTAGTTTGTACAAGTATTCTTTTTTCACTAATTACTATTATCCCAGATACATCATGGTACGGGATTATTTGGACTACAAAATCAAACCACATTATAGAGCAGGACCTTATAAGTAATGTTCAACAAATTGGGATTCATTTATCAACAGATTTTTTTCTTCCATTTGAACTAATTTCTATAATTCTTTTAGTTGCCTTGATAGGTGCAATTACTATGGCTCGTCAATAATAAAATAATATAATAATTAGTATTATATAATAAATACTTAAATACTAAATACTTAGCTTAGTATTAATAAAATACTTAAGATTAACACTCCAAAAAAAAAGAGGCCTTTTTGTCATGTGTTATTGTTACCCTTCAAATCAAATATATTTTGATATTTATAGTTCATATATGAATGATATTAATCTAAGAGACCTGTATATAAAAAGTATTCCAAGGCATTTCATTCTACCTTTTCTTCTATCTCTTCTATCGTGAATGCTTTCTTTTGTCCTAGATTTTGTCCTGGAATTATGACTCTCTGAAATTTTTATTTTAGAAAAAACTTAAAGCAGTTGAATTGTTTGTTGAAATCAATTGAGATTGATAAGGAGTTAGTCAATGATGTTTGAGCATGTACTTTTTTTGAGTGCATATTTGTTTTCTATCGGTATTTATGGATTGATCACAAGTCGAAGCATGGTTAGAGCACTTATGTGTCTTGAGCTTATACTAAATTCGGTTAATATTAATCTTGTCACATTTTCTGACTTGTTTGATAATCGACAATTAAAGGGAGACATTTTCTCGATCTTTGTTATAGCTATTGCAGCGGCTGAAGCAGCTATTGGTCTAGCTATTGTTTCGTCGATCTATCGTAACAGAAAATCAACGCGTATCAATCAATCAAATTTGTTGAATAAATAGTCCTATCCTAATGATATGACTAAATTGTAATCAATAATTATATACATATAATTTAATACTCATAAATAGAATATAAAATAAATTAAAATACATATTATATTACATATTATATACTAATTACATTACATATTATATATTAATTACATATGCCAAGATAATAAATAAAATACAAACAAACCATATATATATATGTATTAATATTTAATATAAAATAGTATATACATATATTGTAAATATTGTATAGATAAGTAATGTATAATTAATTATAATATAGATAATTGTAATAATATTAAATATAAATAAGTATAATAGTATTAAATAATAATAACAAATAATATGCTCTCCTTATAAGTATAATATACTCTAAATTTATTTTAATACCTAATATTTTTATTTATATATTTAATATTCTAATATTTTATTTTTATTTGTTTATACATAAATTTATTTCATGATTAATTTAAATTATATATTATATGTATATAATACTATATGTATATAATACATAGTAAATAAATAAATAAATATAATATAACATTATATAAATATAATATAACATTATAAAATAATAAGAAAATTATTTTCTTTATAATTCCAATATATAAAATGCTAATAACATAATTAATATTATTTTATCAGTTAAGTTATATTCACCGATTTTTAGAGTCTTACTTTATTAGTATTAGCATATAATATGGACAATTCGTATCACTATGTTTGATGAAATAGAAATCAAAGTCTCTTGGCCCTTTTCTCATGAACAGATCCAAAGGCATGCATATAGATTCTAAAAAAAATTCTGGTAAACCACTGATTCATCTGGTATCTACAATATATGTATTTATTTATTGTTGATTTTATCAGAACCAGGTCGAAAATTTTTATGTTCAAAACTGAAGCTTATAGATCCAATGTCACATTCAGTAAAGATTTATGATACATGTATAGGGTGTACTCAATGTGTACGGGCCTGCCCTACCGATGTTTTGGAAATGATACCTTGGCCGGGATGTAAAGCTAAGCAAATTGCCTCTGCTCCAAGAACCGAGGACTGTGTAGGTTGTAAGAGATGTGAATCCGCCTGTCCAACGGATTTTTTGAGTGTCCGTGTCTATTTATGGCATGAGACAACTCGCAGTATGGCCCTAGCTTACTGATACGTTATGAAAAAAATCCACTTGAATCATTTGATTCCTATTTACTGACAAAAACCCACGCTCAGAATTAAATAAAAAATATTTTATTAATATTGAGTACGGGTTTTTCTGGTCAAAGCGTATCTTGTTTTTACCACGAGTTATTTTCCTTGGTTAACAATAATTATTGTTTTTCCTATATTTGCGGGCTCTTCTATTTTTTTTCTCCCGCATAAGGGAAATAAGGTAGTTCGCTGGTATACTATAGGTATTTGTATATTGGAACTTCTTATAACGACCTGTGCATTCTGTTATCATTTTCAATTGGACGATCCGTTAATCCAATTAGAAGAGGATTTTAAATGGATAAATATTTTTGATTTTCACTGGAGACTTGGAATCGATGGACTTTCGATAGGACCCATTTTATTGACAGGATTTATCACTACCTTAGCTACTTTAGCGGCTTGGCCAGTTACTCGAGATTCGCGATTGTTTCATTTCCTGATGTTAGTAATGTACAGTGGTCAAATAGGATCATTTTCTTCTCGAGACCTTTTACTTTTTTTTATCATGTGGGAGTTAGAATTAATTCCTGTTTATTTACTTTTATCCATGTGGGGGGGGGGGAAACGTCTGTACTCGGCTACAAAGTTTATTTTATACACTGCCGGGGGTTCTATTTTTCTTTTAATAGGAGTTCTAGGTATGGGTTTATATGGTTCCAATGAACCAACATTAAATTTTGAAACATTAGCTAATCAGTCGTATCCCGCAGCATTGGAAATAATATTATATTTTGGCTTTCTTATTGCTTATGCTGTCAAATCACCGATTATACCCCTACATACATGGTTACAAGATACCCATGGGGAAGCACATTACAGTACATGTATGCTTCTAGCCGGAATCTTATTAAAAATGGGAGCATATGGATTGATTCGGATCAATATGGAATTTTTATCCCACGCTCATTCCATATTTTCACCATGGTTGGTAATAGCGGGAACAATACAAATAATTTATGCTGCTTCAACCTCTCTCGGTCAACGCAATTTAAAAAAGAGAATAGCCTATTCTTCTGTATCTCACATGGGTTTCACAATTATAGGAATTGCTTCGATAACCAACACAGGACTTAATGGAGCTATTTTACAATTACTTTCTCATGGATTTATTGGTGCTGCCCTTTTTTTCTTGGGGGGAACAAATTGTGATAGAATACGTCTTGTTTATCTTGATGAAATGGGGGGGGTATCTATTCCAATGCCAAAAATCTTTACTATGTTCATTAGTTTCTCAATGGCTTCTCTTGCATTGCCAGGGATGAGTGGTTTTGTTGCGGAATCGGTAGTATTTTTTGGAATAATTACCAGTTCAAAATATCTTTTAATACCAAAAATACTAATTACTTTTGTAATGGCAATTGGAATGATATTAACTCCTATTTATTCATTATCTATGTTACGCCAGATGTTCTATGGATATAAGTTATTCAATCTTCCAAACTCTTTTTTTGTAGATTCTGGACCACGAGAATTATTTGTTTCGATCTGTATCTTTATACCCGTAATAGTGATTGGTCTTTATCCTGATTTGGTGATTTCATTATCAGTTGAAAAGGTACAAGCCATTCTATCTAATTATTACGATAGATAGTCTTCATGAATAAAACAAAAAGTCATTATTGGAAGTGAATTAGAATTGTAATGGATACATTATATCTCAAGTTTTTTTTTAGAACCGGTTAACTTTTTGAGTTAACCGGTTCTAAAAAAAACTTACACAAACTTTCTTTCTTTATCTGTGGGACGGTTTTTATTTATTCTTCAATAAGTTTATTCAATTAGATGCTAAATTAAATTGGTATCTAAGTTAATATGAATGAACCATAACTATGCAGTCCTATTCCTAATAGGTTAACCCCAAAATAGCATATCCAAATTATCAGAAATCCTATAGAAGCCGCAATTGCTGAATTTGCACCTTGCCAACTTTTGGTTGTTCTAGTATGTAAATAAATCGCATATACGGTCCAAGTAATAAATGCCCAAGTTTCTTTAGGGTCCCAATTCCAATAGGATCCCCACGTCTCATTAGCCCATACTGCTCCAGAGAGAATACCTATAGTTAAAAAAAGAAATCCTAGACTAATTACACGAGAACTCCAATAATCCAATCTTTGTATCAATTGATATTTGTAATAATTTTTAAAAGAAGAAAAAGAAGTATTTTGTAAAACATTTCCGTTTTCATTCAAGTATTTGATCTCACTAAAGAAAAATGAACTAATAAATAAATTCTTGTTTTTACCAAAACTTTCGATATTTTTTCGAAATGTAATGACTAGAAGAGCAATTGAAAATAAGGATCCAACTAAGAGAGCTGCATAACTCAATAACATCATACTTACGTGCATCATTAACCAATGGGACCGTAGAGCAGGTACTAATATTGCAGATTGTTGCATTTCAGTTGAAAGACCCGAAGTGGCAAAGCCTTGAGTAAAAATAGCACTTGGTGTGGTTATTGTGCTTAAATCATTTTGATTTTTATGATTCCATATTTTAGGAATCATATGAATTATAGCGAAACTCCACGAAAGGAACATTAATGATTCGTATAAATTACTTAATGGGAAATGCCCCGAATAAATCCAATGAATAACTAATAATCCTGTTATCGACAAAAAAGTAGCTATCATCCCCTTTTCCGACGAATCACATAATGCTACGATTTCGTGGACTAAAAAGGTCATCAAATGAATCGTAATTACAATCGAAATGATCGAAAAAGAGATATGATTTAAGATATGTTCTAAAGTTACAAATAGCATAGAAGGAGTCCAATTACACACAGAATTAAAATCAGGAATTAAATTAAATAAATTATAGGATCGTTAATTTTTTTTTAGAGGATGCCGCCACTCGGATTCGAACCGAGATGTTTTAAACACTGCTTCCTAAGAGCAGCGTGTCTACCGTTTTCACCATGGCGGCTTGCTTGAAATAATAATAGCTCATTCATATTGAATCGTTGATATTAAAGTCAAGGATTTAACGTAATATTGTTTAAATTAAAATATTTAAAATGTTTACATATTACATATTACGTTTACGTAATTCGGTATCATGAAATTGTATTACTAATAGTATTCTTTGTTTCGTATAATATTTATGGGAAGATTTATCAAACAAATCAATTGACTAAACATATAACAAAAAAGAGTTGCAATCTATATTGTAATTTACTTTTCACAAAAAGTTAGTTGCGGTAAATCAAAATTATCATTTCACGAAATTATAGTATAATGAAAAAAAAAAAATGAAACTTCGTATCTATTTTTTCTTTTAATTTAAATTAAAAGAAAAAATAGAAAAATTAGATAATAATAGTTAAAAACAGTATGACAGAAAAAATCCTCTTCTACATACCACAACAGTTAGTTCTAGCTCATATTGAATTGAAGAATTTAAAACAAAACACAAATTAATTTAATGCGACTCATTTGTCTTATAAAATAAATAAAAGTTTGAATTTTTAATTATTTGAACTATGTCAATTCAGATTAGTCCAAGGCCTTATTATTTTATTACTTGTTTGTCGCAAAAAAAACTTTTTGAATGTCCTGTGGATACTGATTTAGCTAAAGAAAGAGCCTTTAGCGCAGCCAAATATCCTTTTTTCTTCCAAATACTTTTACGAATACGTTTTTTTGACATAGAAGTACGTTTTTTTGGAACTGCCATTTTTAAAAAAAAGAGTTAGTCATTTTTATCATTGGATGTGAAAGACATGTATTGTTCAAAAAGGATCAACCCTTTTTCATTGTTTATTATCTATACTTAACTTATTACATAGATAACAATTTTTCATAACATAAAAAATAGTTTCTTACCTAACAAACAAAAAAATATATTGTATTTATTTATTTTATGCAAATCCCATATAGCCTTTCTTTGTACTAGAAAAGCTTTGATAATAATCTTTTCCTATTCTAGTTTATTTTATGCTTTTTCTTTTTCGTATCTCTATTACATACAAATACAATCTTCAAATCAAAAAAAAACTAGTATTGATTGTTTTGTTATCCTTATTTTATAGCCCCATTTGAATCTGTGTTTACGGTATCTATTACCACTAATAAAAAGAAATTGATTGCCATTCAGAAAGAACAAAAAAGTTTCCAACTCATATTTGATTTTAGTCTGATATTTTTATAACACATTTAATAAATAAAAAACATTAATACTTTTTCCTATACATATACAATTTCAAATTATTTAAATTTGATTTTCTATTAATTTAATTGATCAATTTCAGAGTGCCTATTCATAATTTTAATTTAAATAAAACTACTATAATTAGTTTCTTAAACAAGACATTACTGGATAAAGGTAATTTTAGTAATATCTAGTAATATCTTATTTTAGTTCTATGCTAAATAAGAAATATTGTAGGATTCTATTTACGATAAGCATAAGTTTGACTATTGAATTTGAATTCAATCAATCAGTTCCATGGTGAATTAGATAATTATTTTAAATATTTTAATTATAATAGATAATAAAGTTTCTTATTATTGAATTCTGTTATTAGCAGATACTGGATCCATATTTGAACCAAGTACTTTATTTTTTGTTGGTGTAACTTTTTTTTACTATATTATATGGTTATAAATCATCAAAACGGTAGAATAATTAAAAATAAAAATTTTATATTTTCTTTTGGATCTTAATTTTAATTTAATAAAAATTTATCTTTAGTAAATAACCAGGTAATAATTTTGACCTAGTTATTTGGTCATATCGTTTGATCAAACGAATTGGATCTTTTTGAATTATTTAATAATATATGGGAAAAATCAGATAAATTAAGGATTAAAATCCTTGAATTTTTCATAATTTTATTGCTGATTTCTTTTATTCTTGTTCTTTCCGAAATAGAAATAGATAAGAGTTGGTGAATCGGAAACAATTATAATTAAATTAATAAGAAAAAATTTTAAATTTTGCTTTCTTATGGAACATACATATCAATATGCATGGATAATACCTTTACTTACACTCCCTGTTACTATGTCAATAGTATTTGGACTTCTACTTGTTCCAACAGCAACAAAAAAGATTCGTCGTATGTGGGCTTTTCCTAGTATTTTATTGCTAAGCATAGCTATGATTTTTTCGGCCAATCTGTCTATTCAACAAATAAATGGAAGTTTCATTTATCAATATCTATGGTCTTGGACCATCAATAATGATTTTTCCTTAGAGTTCGGATATTTTATTGATCCGCTTACTTCTATAATGTTAATATTAATCACTACTGTTGGAATTATGGTTCTTATTTATAGTGACAATTATATGTCTCATGATCAAGGATATTTGAGATTTTTTGCTTATATGAGTTTTTCCAATGCTTCAATGTTGGGATTAGTTACTAGTTCCAATTTGGTACAAATTTATATTTTTTGGGAATTGGTAGGAATGTGTTCGTATTTATTAATAGGTTTTTGGTTCACACGACCAATTGCAGCAAGTGCTTGCCAAAAAGCTTTTGTAACCAACCGTGTAGGGGATTTTGGTTTGTTATTAGGAATCTTAGGTTTTTATTGGATAACAGGAAGTTTTGAATTCCGGGATTTGTTCGAAACATTTAATAAGTTGATTCATAATAATGAGGTTAATTCCTTATTTGCTACTTTGTGTGCTTCCCTATTATTCCTCGGTGCAGTTGCTAAATCCGCACAATTCCCCCTTCACATATGGTTACCTGATGCCATGGAGGGACCTACTCCCATTTCGGCTCTTATACATGCTGCTACTATGGTAGCGGCGGGAATTTTTCTTGTGGCTCGTCTTCTTCCTCTTTTCATAGGCATACCTTACATAATGAATCTCATTTCTTTGATAGGTATAACAACACTATTATTAGGAGCGACCTTGGCTCTTGCTCAAAGAGATATTAAAAGAAGTTTAGCCTATTCTACAATGTCTCAATTGGGTTATATTATGTTAGCCCTAGGGCTAGGTTCTTACCGAGCTGCTCTATTTCATTTGATCACCCATGCCTATTCTAAAGCATTATTGTTTTTGGGATCCGGATCCATTATTCATTCAATGGAACCCCTTGTTGGATATTCACCCGATAAAAGTCAGAATATGGTTCTTATGGGCGGTTTAACAAGATATGTTCCAATTACAAGAACTACGTTTTTATTAGGTACACTTTCTCTTTGTGGTATTCCTCCTCTTGCTTGTTTTTGGTCCAAAGATGAAATTCTTAATGAAAGTTGGTTGTATTCACCAATTTTCGCAGTAATAGCTTGTTTTACAACAGGACTAACTGCATTTTATATGTTTCGGGTGTATTTACTTACCTTTGAAGGGTATTTACATGTTCATTTTCAAAATTATAGTGGAGATCAAAGTAGCTTATTTTATTCAATATCTTTATGGGGAAAAGAAGTACCTAAGGCAATCAACATGAATTTACTTTTCTCGACGACAATGAATAATAATGAAAGCGTGTATTTTTTTCCTAAAAATACATATCAATTTGATGGGAATGTAATAAATCGGATGCGATATTTTACTACCCGTTCTTTGAAAAAATATACTTCTACGTATCCCCACGAATCGGACAATACTATGTTATTTCCTTTGCTTATATTAGTAGTATTTACTTTGTTTATTGGATCCATAGGAATTGCTTTTGGTCAAGAGGAAATGGATTTTGATCTATTATCAAAATGGTTGGCTCCATCGAAAAATCTTTTACATACAAATTCGGATTATTCCGTAGACTGGTATGAATTTTTGACAAATGCATTTTTTTCAGTAAGTATAGCTTTTTTCGGAATATTTGTAGCATCAATTTTTTATGGATCTGCTTATTCATCTTTCAAAAATTTGGACTTAATCAATTCATTTGTTAAAATAAGTCCTAAAAGAGTTTTTTTGGACCAAATAGTAAATATTGTATACAACTGGTCGTATAATAGTGGTTATATAGATTTCTTCTACGCAAGGGTCGTAACCCGGAGTATAAGAGGATTGGCTAAACTAACTCATTTTTTTGATAGATGCATAATTGATGGAATTACAAACAGTGTTGGGGTTGTCAGTTTCTTTGCGAGTGAAGGAATTAAATATTTAGTAGGGGGTGGACGAATCTCGTTTTATCTCTTTTTGTATTTATCTTTTGTGTTAATTTTTTTATTAATTTTTTCATTTTGATTTAATTAATTTTATATTTTAATTCTTTTCTTTTGAATTTGAATATTTGATCTTAAAAAAAAATAGGCATGAAAAAACTAAGATAAGATAAGAAAAATAAAATTTTTTTTTTTAATTATTTATTTTTTTTTATATATTAATTATATATATTATATATATATGGTTTGTTTGTATTTTATTTATTATCTTGGCATATGTAATTAATATATAATATGTAATGTAATTAGTATATAATATGTAATATAATATGTATTTTAATTTATTTTATATTCTATTTATGAGTATTAAATTATATGTATATAATTATTGATTACAATTTAGTCATATCATTAGGATAGGACTATTTATTCAACAAATTTGATTGATTGATACGCGTTGATTTTCTGTTACGATAGATCGACGAAACAATAGCTAGACCAATAGCTGCTTCAGCCGCTGCAATAGCTATAACAAAGATCGAGAAAATGTCTCCCTTTAATTGTCGATTATCAAACAAGTCAGAAAATGTGACAAGATTAATATTAACCGAATTTAGTATAAGCTCAAGACACATAAGTGCTCTAACCATGCTTCGACTTGTGATCAATCCATAAATACCGATAGAAAACAAATATGCACTCAAAAAAAGTACATGCTCAAACATCATTGACTAACTCCTTATCAATCTCAATTGATTTCAACAAACAATTCAACTGCTTTAAGTTTTTTCTAAAATAAAAATTTCAGAGAGTCATAATTCCAGGACAAAATCTAGGACAAAAGAAAGCATTCACGATAGAAGAGATAGAAGAAAAGGTAGAATGAAATGCCTTGGAATACTTTTTATATACAGGTCTCTTAGATTAATATCATTCATATATGAACTATAAATATCAAAATATATTTGATTTGAAGGGTAACAATAACACATGACAAAAAGGCCTCTTTTTTTTTGGAGTGTTAATCTTAAGTATTTTATTAATACTAAGCTAAGTATTTAGTATTTAAGTATTTATTATATAATACTAATTATTATATTATTTTATTATTGACGAGCCATAGTAATTGCACCTATCAAGGCAACTAAAAGAATTATAGAAATTAGTTCAAATGGAAGAAAAAAATCTGTTGATAAATGAATCCCAATTTGTTGAACATTACTTATAAGGTCCTGCTCTATAATGTGGTTTGATTTTGTAGTCCAAATAATCCCGTACCATGATGTATCTGGGATAATAGTAATTAGTGAAAAAAGAATACTTGTACAAACTAGCGAAGTGACCCCATCTCCCACGGTCCAAAGATAGAAATCATTGGAATATTCTGAACCCTTCATGAACATCACAGCAAATATGATTAAGACATTTATAGCTCCCACATAAATAAGGAGCTGTGCAGCAGCTACAAAATAGGAGTTCAATAGAATATAGAATAAGGATATACAAACAAGAACCAATCCCAAAGAAAAGGCAGAATAAATCGGATTGGTAAGTAAAACTACTCCTAAGCCCCCTAATATAAGAGCTAATCCCAGAAATACTACAAGAATATCATGTATTGGTCCAGTTAAATCCATTATATATAATGTATAAAATATAGATAAGTTAAAATTTTTTATGACCTTTTTGAATAATCCAGTAGAAAAAGTTACCCTATTTTTTTTTCTTGTATATGCTACATATCTAATTGAGTTGGATCTTAATTTAATGTAGTGTGAGTTTATGTATTGTATTGGATTAATGTAGATATATTTATCTTATTATATTTTTTTATTATATTTTTTTTTTAATATAATACTATTATTTATTATATTATTAACTAACTATATTTATTATTAATATAATTTTTTATATTATTTATTATTAATTATTTTTATATTATTTATTATTAATATTTAATACATATTATAATATAAACATATTATAATATAAACATATTATAAATAATACATATATATAACATACAGTATAGTATAACAGTATAATATATATATAATATATATATTATAATATATATATTATAATATACAATAATATATATATAAAATATATATAATATTATGTTACCTATATATTATATTACTTATTATATTATGTATTATATTATGTTATGTTATGTTTTTTGTTATGTTTTTCTTTATTTATATTATTTATTAATTATGTTATTATATCTCAATATCTTAAAATTTCAATATCTCAATCAAATATAATATATAAAACATAATATATATAAAATATATAATATATACAAATAATATATATATATCAAATCAACAAATATATATCAAATATAATCAAATATATCAAAAAAAGGATCTTACTAATACTAATTGGTAATCGTCTTTGAATGAAGAGGTTTATCCTTGTCTGTTTTGTTGATTTGAGTTGAATTCATAATTGTTTGAATTGTGTAATCTCCTATTATTGATATTGGTAACCGACCCAATGCAATTTGATTATAATTCAATTCGTGACGATCATAAGCAGAAAGTTCATACTCTTCAGTCATTGATAAACAGTTTGTTGGACAATACTCGACACAGTTACCACAAAATATACAGACCCCGAAATCAATACTATAATTAAGTAATTGTTTCTTTTTAATATCTGTTTCCAATCTCCAATCTACAACGGGTAGATCTATAGGACATACACGAACACATACTTCACAAGCAATACATTTATCGAATTCGAAATGGATTCGACCCCGGAAACGCTCTGATGTGATTGATTTTTCATAAGGATATTGAATAGTTACAGGTAAACGATTTGCATGGGATAAGGTAATCATAAAACCTTGACCAATATACCTTGCAGCTCGTACTGCTTGTTGACCATAATTCATGAATCCAGTCACCATAGGAAACATATCGTATATATCCATTATATAAAGAAATTGATATTTCTTTCTCTTGTTTGAGAGAGATTATGAATCTAGAATAGCGTTATTGTATTCTGTTATTTATATTTATAGTGAAACAAGTTGAGAAGAAGTTGTCAATAATAGATTACCTAGAGAGATAGGTAAAAGAAATTTCCATCCAAGATTTAATAGTTGGTCCATTCTCATCCTAGGCAAAGTCCATCTTGTTGCGATAGGAATAAACAGGAACAAATAGGCTTTAGCTAATGTAATAAAGATACCAATTGTCATCCCAAAGATACCCCCTATTTTATTTATTCCGAAAAGTTCAGGAAGAAATATGTACGGAAGAGAGAAATTCCACCCACCTAAGTAAAGAACTGTTACAAATAATGAAGAAACTAATAAATTTAGATAAGAAGCGACGTAAAACAAACCGTATTTGATACCTGAATATTCGGTTTGATAACCTGCTACTAATTCCTCCTCTGCTTCTGGTAAATCAAAAGGTAATCTCTCACATTCTGCTAGAGACGAAATTAAAAAAACTATAAATCCTATAGGCTGACGCCACAGATTCCACCCCCAAAAACCATATTTTGACTGTGCCTCAACTATATCAACTGTACTTGAACTGTTAGATAATTATAGTCGGCGATAACATCACTGTTTCCGTCGCTATTCCAGAACCGTACATGAAACCTCAGTTTCATACGGCTCCTCTACGGCCACAAATAAATATAAGGACTAGTTTAGTATTAACATTAATTATCTATTGGGGAAAAAATAGAATAAAGATAGATTAGAGAGTCCAAAATTAGACCGAGGTAATTCTGTTTGCTAGAAAAAAGCGCTTCCGAATTGATCTCATTCTCTTAAAAAAAGAAATTTTCTTTGTTCAGTAATAATTTATTACTTCAATAAAATACTCATTTTTGTAAATAGACAAGATAGTTCGGCCCATCTTTTTTTACTGGATTACGAAAAAGAAAGAATTAGCCACTAATTCATGAATTTTTGTATGTAAGAATTGCTGGATACAGTAAAGAAAGAATAACTAAAGATATTTTTTATTATTCAGTTATTTTCCCATTCCATATATTGAATTCTGTTTCTTTTGTTCCTGTTCTTGTTTCTCAGAAGAGAGGGGGTATTCTGAAAAAAGAGGATTAATTCGTTCTTGATAGTCATTTCTTTAATCAGTGAATAGGAGCATACTCTAGATCGGAATCCTATAAGGAAGTACTGCTTTATCATTTCTACCAACTTAAAGCCCTTATTTTGATTCATTTTATGCGTAAATGCCTCTTTTGAGACTTTACATTATCTCTATTACTAATCTTTTGCGTATCTTGGTGTTCCTACTTGTCCACCCATTTTTGATTGATCTCCCGTATGGTAATACGTACAAGACTATAGTTGAAACTCCATACAGTTGATCCTTTGTACCCGCTTCAAGACATGAAGACTAATCAAGCAATTTCAACCTTGGGGTAAACAGTTTACACTGCTTATGTTTACTTCCACTTTACTCTTGTACATAGGGAATGAGAATGAATTTTCTTACTGCGAATTTATAAGCTGTTTTGTTTCACTCATATGACTATCTAGTTTAACCCATTGACCTAAATCTGAATGATGAATAAAAAAACTATATCTATTCAATACATTTAATCCCTTTCCTAAAAATAAAGAAAAGTTCATGTTCTAACGAATCACACGTAGAGATATTGATAACACACATGGAGTTAATGGTATTTCATAACTAATGGATTGAGCAGCAGCTCGTAGACCACCTGAAAAAGAATATTTATTATTCGACCCATATCCTGACATAAGAAGTCCAATAGGAGCAATACTTGAAATGGCGATCCATAAAAAAACACCTATACTGAGATCGGCTAGAACAAGGTGATACCCAAAAGGAATTACTAAATAACTTAGTAAAATAGATATGACCGCTATTGTTGGCCCGGCACTGAACAAACGACTATCCCCTCTAGACGGTAGGAGATCCTCTTTAAAAAGTAGCTTGGTACCATCCGCTAAAGCTTGAAGAATTCCTAACGGACCGGCATATTCTGGTCCAATACGTTGCTGTATCCCTGCGGATATTTCTCTTTCTAACCACACAATTACTAATACACCTATTATGATTCCAAATATCAGGATAAAAATAGGGACAAAGAGCCATATAAGTTCATAAACCTCTTTTAAGAATTCCGATCCAGAAAAAGAATTGATAGTTTGTACTTCTGTTATATCAATTATCATTTCAACGATCAACTTCTCCCATAATAATATCTATACTACCTAGTATCGTCATGATATCAGCCAATTTCATTCTTTTAACTAGCTGAGGCAAAATTTGCAAATTGATGAAACCTGGCGGACGAATTTTCCATCTCCAGGGGAAAACACTCTGATCTCCTATCAGAAAAATGCCTAATTCCCCTTTTGGGGCTTCTACTCTGACGTAAAGTTCTTGTTTTGACAATTCAAAATTGGGTGAAGGTTTTTTACTAATGAATCCATATTCAAAATCATTCCATTCGGAATCTTTTGCTCGTCGGACTTCTAAATTTTCATAGGGTCCCCCCGGAATTCCTTCTAGAGCCTGTTGAATAATTTTTATGGATTCTGCCATTTCGCCGATTCGTACTAAATAACGAGCTAATGAGTCTCCTTCTTTTTGCCATTGGACTTCCCAATCGAATTCATTGTAACACTCATATTGATCAACTTTACGAAGATCCCATTGGATTCCGGAAGCTCGTAACATTGGTCCCGATAAGCCCCAATTTATTGCTTCCTCTCCCCCAATAATGCCCACTCCTTCAACTCGTTCTAAAAAAATGGGATTTAGCGTAATAAGTTTTTGATATTCGTCAATTCCTGTTAAAAAATAATCGCAAAAATACAAACATTTATCTATCCAGCCATGAGGTAAATCAGCAGCTACTCCTCCGATACGGAAATAATTATGCATCATTCGCATACCTGTGGCAGCTTCAAATAGATCATAAATCAATTCCCTCTCTCTGAAAATATAAAAAAAGGGAGTCTGTGCGCCAATATCTGCCATAAAAGGTCCAAGCCATAACAAATGAGAAGCTATACGACTCAGCTCTAGCATAATTACTCTGATATAGCTGGCTCTTTGAGGTACTTGAATATTTCCCAATTGTTCTGGTGCATTTACTGTTATTGCTTCTGTGAACATAGTAGCTAGATAATCCCAACGCGTTACATAAGGCAAATATTGTACAATTGTTCGGTTTTCCGCAATTTTTTCCATTCCTCTGTGTAAATAACCTAGTATGGGTTCACAGTCAATAACATCTTCACCATCGAGAGTAACGATCAGTCGAAGAACACCGTGCATTGATGGGTGGTGAGGACCCATATTGACTATCATAAGATCTTTTCTTGTAGCCGGTACAGTCATATCTTTTTTCCCCAATTCATTATTCTATGAATTTTTCAAAACGAGGTTCGGTCAAAATTAAACAAAATATAAAAATCTAAAAAAAAAAAATAATTCAAACGAATCTTTGAATTAACGAGTTTCTGGCTCTCGAATATCCAACTGACTAATTAATTTCTTATAACGTACTCTATTTTTCTTTGACAAATACGCCAGCAGCCGTTGACGTTTTCCCAGAATTATTTGTAAACCCCTCTGAGATAAAAAATCTTTTTTATGCGATTCCAAATGTGAAGTAAGTCTCCGTATCTTATTGGTGAAACTGAATACTTGAAATTCGACAGATCCCTTGTTTTCTTCTTTTTCTTCTTTTTCTTGTGAAATGATTGAGATAAATAAGTTTTTGACCATAAAATCAAAGAATTTTCCATTTTTTTTTATTTTACTGATCAGAAATAATAATGTTGGTCATTTTCTGGTAAACACAAAAATGGTTTTCTCTTACTCTTATATATACGACCAAATCAAATTTCAATTTTTTTGATTTGGATAGAAAGGTATAATATATTCCTGCACTCACCAAAGGGAATGATTTCTTTGTATTGTACCTAAAAAGATTTCGTCAATTCATTTCTAGATTCAGTTGATAGGCCATTAAATTCAGTATTATGTATCATAATGTAACACAACATATGTGTATATCTTTCGGCCTTCGTATATCGAATGTCTCACTCACGCACTACACACTACACATAATTATAATATATATATATATATATATAAGTTATCATATTATACATAATTATACATATATATCATTAAATATTGTTATAGTTTATTGTATATTGTTATATTAGTATATTATTATATAATTATAATTAAATTATGTTAGTATATTTATATTAGTATATATATATTAGTAATATAATTTATTAATATTTAAATATTATATAACTTAATTTAGTTAATATATTATTATCATATTTTATATTATTTACATATTATTTTATTTATATTTATTTATTTATTTATTTATATTCATATTTATTTAATTTAATTTATACATGTTTATTTTTTACTTATTATTTATTTATATTATTTTATTTATAAATAAATATAAATAAAATAATATAAATAAAATATTAAGTATACTGTTTAAATTAAATTAATTATATATTAAATATATTATCTTTTAATTCACTATCAAGTAATTCAGCATACAATTCTGAATGGTTTAGTAGATGCGTCTGTATTCTTAACATACTAAAATGACTACCATTATTGGTATCAAACCAATACCGATTCATACAAGCTAAATCTTCTAATCGATAATTGGGCCAAAGAAACAATTTGAATTTAATTAATTTGTTTTTATTTGTATTAAAATGCTTGTCCTTTTTCAAAAACTGTCCACAGTTCCTTATGGTGTTTCCATTGAAAAATACCAGATTCCTATCTACGTCTACAACATTCCCCTTCCTGGAATTGAAACAAGTTAGAATTCTCAACTCTCGACGACGTCTAGTAGATAGAATCTTTTCAGGAACATATATATATCTTCTATCAGTTTGTTTATTCTTATTGATCAATGAAATACCTATGACAGGAACATATATATATCTTCCATAAGTTGTTTGTTTATTGTTATTGATCAATGAAATACCTATGATTTGATATATAAGAAAATCTGCATCCCTTTGTTTAAAGAGACGAGTCGGTTCAAGAAAAAGGATTCCCCTTTTAATCAATTCTGTAGCATTTGCAGTACCTTTTTTAAAACACAAAAGTTCTAAATCAAGCTGTCCCCTTTTAATTGAGGATATAGCAATTCTCAATGGATTGTGCAGTCTAAGTAGTAGAGAATATATCTTGAAATCCTCTAAAATTTTCTCATTCAAATCACGTTCCCATCTTAATTGAAAAATAAAAAAACGATTCAGTAAGGAATCTTGTAATGCTTTTTTTTCCTTCTGACTCTCTACTTTTTTTTTCTTCTGACTCTCTACTTCTTTTTCCTTCTGACTCTCTACTTTTTTTTCCTTCTGACTCTCTACTTCTTTTTCCTTCTGACTCTCTACTTTTTTTTTCTTCTGACTCTCTACTTCTTTTTCCTTCTGACTCTCTACTTTTTTTTCCTTCTGACTCTCTACTTCTTTTTCCTTCTGACTCTCTAATAGTTTTCTCTTTTTATGTTTAAATTCTCTATAACTATAACTTATTTTTTTTTTTTTATTTCCACGAAAGCTAAGAACAAGATATTCGGTTGGATTAAACCATGGTTTAATCCTATATGCATGATAAGGTTGTACAAATTCTGGGAAGAACCAAGATTCCAGATTTGGTAGGGGAAGCCTTTCTGGACGCATTCCTATCCAATCATAAAGTTGTTTTTTTCTTTTTTTATTTTGAGTTGCGAGAGGATAAAGGTTTCTATTATAAATTAGTTGATAATATTGATTAATTTCATAATATTGATTAATATCGATACCAATATGCATCTTAATCCAGAAATCAGTATAGATCAAGAAATTTTTTTTAGTATAAGTATCGCGAAGTTCGTCAAAACAAAACTCGGGCATTCTAAAATCAAAATATTTTCTATCCATATTTTTTTTTCCATATGGACTAGATCCTTCTAGATAATCACTAAGATCTATATCTACTAGTACATAAAATACTTCGGGTTTATGTGTTTTTTGTGTATTGAAAATATATGGAAATTTTCGGCCTCTGTTTACTTGTAATGGTGATGCATAAATATAGAAGTCCCCTCCACCCTCATAATTCATATATTTATGTGCTAGAAGATCATATTTGTAGTTTTTTTTTAATTTTGTTTTTTGTCTTGCCCTGTAAGGAATTAATTTTTCTTTTTTATTTTTATATGAATATGAATCCAATATTATTGAGTCTTTTTTTTGAGTTGTACAACTGACTCTATTTCTCCATTTTTGTGGTACTAATCGAGACCATTGAGTTTGAGATAAATTGTATTGATGATGATTCTTTAACCAATTTTTCCATTTATTCATTCCAGACTTATAAACTTTCTTATGCTTTTTTTTGAAATCAAATAGTCCTCGTGTCCCACAATAATCCTTGATTCTATCTTTAAGAAAAAGATGGGTCCCGTTATATTGAAGTACAGATTTCAAGTGATATTTGTTATTAACTTGTGATAATGCATAAAGTACATATGCTTGTGACAAAGAGGAAGAGGATAAATCACAATCAATCTTTGAATTCTCATTATTAATATTAGACTCTTCCATTGTTTGGTCAATCCCTTTTTGACTTGTGAATTTTTTGATCGTTTTTTTTGTTGATTCAAGGAAAAGTAGTGCATTGGTCCTAAGAGTCTTAATGGTACGATGAAGGATATCGTTGTATATTCTTTCAATGAAATATTTGAGAAAGTAGTATAATTTACGTCTTAATCGGGTACTCTTTCTTTTGAATATTTGCCAAATATTTTTTTGCAATTCTGAATTTTTATCAGCACAATTTGTCTCGTTAGGGCTAATATTTATATCTGGAGTTAGAATGATTTTTTTCTTGTCTTCTGCGATTTGTTCTATTTGATTCCTGATTATGGCCGTGCTACGAGCAAGAATTTTTCTTTTTTTTTTTAAAAAGAAACGGTTTAACCGTTTCTTGGCTTGGGGTAATTCGTCGGTAATCTTATTACTGATTGTAGAATCTTTGACTTTCCCTTTTTCTTTCATTCTTCGTTCCATAACTATCATTTTTTTGTCAACCCGTCTTTCAATCTTTGAAACCTTTTTTTTCGTTTTTTTAGAAATTCTTAGAACTCGAGCCAATCTTTTTGCCACTTTTATAATTTTTTTTTTTAGCTCTTTCCGAATAGGTTTAAAAAAAGAAGGTACTTCTAGAGTAGGACCGAAGGGGACTTCCGCTTGTTTTCCCCAGACTGTTAAAAAACAAGATAGATCTCTTGTCATTTTTTTTTTCGCTCTTGTCCTTTTTTTTTTCGTTGTATCTCTAAGACGGGATGGTACTTTAGATTTTCGCCAAGGTCTCAGACGGAAAGGATACAAAATTTTTATCTGAAAACCATTATTTAACCAATCATTTGGAAACTCTGTTTCTGATAAAGGACTACCCTCATAAGTGCATCTAATATGCCTTTCTTCACGCCAATCTGCAAAATCCTGGCGCCACTCGGGTAATTGGAATAATAACATACGGGCGACATTTTTAGCTATTATCAATGAAGGCAATAGAATGTATTTTCTAAGAAGCGATTGGGTTAGTAACAGCAAACTCCTTGTTGTTTGACCATAGATATCCCAACTGTCTGATAGTTGTTCACGTCGTTCTACCTCTAATTTTTCCATTATTTGATTTAGACTTTCTTTCTCTGTATCTGCTTTTTCGTTGTTTTTATTCTCTTCTTCCTCCTCAAAATCGGAAATTACAAATTCCGGTTCTCTTTCTCTATCCACCCAACCACTATCCGCCCGATCAACATCCGCCCAATCACTATACAACCAATCACTATCCGCGCGATACAACCAATACCTCTTCGCGCGATACAACAAATCACTAAACCTAAAAACGCGATCTAAAATTTTAAAAGGGACCAGTATTGTTTCGTAGATTTCTATTAGAATGGCTAAATGTCTGCCTGTTATCACATCCAAAAAAAATGGCGACTTCGCATGTACTCTTCCCCATCCCCAAGAAGGAAGAATTTTACGTCTTAGAGCACGCATGGATCCTTTGATTAGATACCGACGAAAATCTGGTCTCCGTGGGTAACGTCTCACATTACGCTGTTTCGGGCCACCATCATCATCATCACTATCATAAGAAATAAAACTAGAAGAATCGGACCTAGTAGGAGGTTCTGGTTCTCTATAAACACTGGAAGTTAGTTGTCCCTGCTTAGTATAAGCGACAATCGATTGGGATTTTCTTATACGAATTCCATGATCCTTCTTTGATTCTTGTTGGTCTCTCTCTTCTTCGGTTCTTGCTAATTCGTCGACGAATTGGTATTTGTATACCCGTCGAGGAACTTCTTTTCTGATTTCTTCTATCTCAGGAAAATAATTTTGATCATTTGGGACTTCATCGTTTGAGGTTAAGAAATGACCAACATTTGTCTCTTGATAATTTTGATATTCAAATTCTTCGGAATCATTAGGAAGTAGACTGTAAATTTTATTTATCCAGGCATCTGTAGAAGTTATTAAATCATCCTCGATTGGACCTGAATTTAATTCTGTGGTTTTTATTTTTCTGCGATATGGTCCGTTTAATAAAGGATCGTACGGTTTAGGTAAGCATTCCATTTCATCCTTATCATCGCATAATCTGATTCTTTTCTCGAGCACATCTGAAACATGGTATCTTTTTTTTTTTTCTAGAGTTTTTATTCGATTTATTAATTCATTACTCAAGGTGTGCTTTTTTTGTTCATTAGTATAAACCCAAGAATTATCCTCGTGGGATAGTTCTTCGGTTGTGTACAAAGATATCTTTTGTTCTATCATTTCTGAAAAAGTTGATAAACTTGGCGGATATGTAAAAGATATTTTTTGTTTTCCATCACTTGGACATGTATAAAAAAAATATTGTGACATTTCATCTCGTACAGGATTTTCAAATTGAGCATTTCGTTTATATCGAAATGGACGAACCCATCGTCTATAGTCGAAAAGAAGAGTGATAAGCGGTTTTTCAAACCAATAAAGATTGTGATATTGTTTTTCTTTACTTTCTAAATCTAACTTCCAAAATTCTTGTTCTTGATAAGAGTCCGTGTTAAGGTTAAAGTTAAAGTGGAATTCATCCTTTGTTTTTTCTTTTCCATTCACTAGCGTTTCATTTATTTTGTGCGGATATTCTTCTTCTCGGTAATCGTAACCCAAGTCTTCTCGAGTTATTTGTACGTCGGGTTCTTCTTCATTTTCCACCTCCTTGGAGGTGTTAGTGAACCTTTTCCAAATAAGAAGAGGTACAGTTGCAAAGGGCTTTCTGCCGAAATAGAATAGACAAGTGATAAATAAGAGAATATTAAAGAATCGAACCAGATTATCTTTAAATTCTAAAATAATGTACCTATTAGGTTTAATGTAATTACTTTGCCATATCCAGAATACGACTAATTGAAGCCACTTAATAAAAAGTATTTGGATAATGAACAAACTAAAAAAAGCACCTGTTATAAATAAGATCTTGTCGTTGCATCGAAACATATAAATGTTGAGTAATCTGGCTAGTGTTGAACTTGGTAAAACAAAATGGTTGAGTAGTTGAAAAACTATATTATTCAGTATTATACATTGAATGTTGAGCTTACGTATTGATGGATTTCTAGTAGTAGATACATAATCTACAAAATCCCTGTTATTGTTCCAGAAGAAATTCAAAAAAAGATATGGTATAACTAGGGCAGTTATTGTATGAGGTCTATCCAATATTAAATGCAGGGGCGTATAATAGATTGATACAAGCATGAAAAACTGTCCCATAATCAAACCGACTCCTGTTGCTGTCTGCTCGTCTTCTCCTTGTTCCAGAACCAAAGTTCGAAGAAAGAATAAACAAAAGGGCCCTGTGGAGAACACGGTCAAAAATCCATAATAGAGTCCAACTATAACAGCGGAATTCGTTATCTTGGATAATGCATCACCTAATAGAACAAATTTTAAAATCATTGAAAACTTCCTCCTATTTATTTGTATTTGTATTTGTATTGCAATTTATTGATTATTATATGATATTATATCATCATTTTTTAACTGGAATACAGTAGACTCTAAATATATAGAAAGAAAAAGACCATACATCTCTTATGTCAATGATTCCAACCAAAGAGATATTAAATGAATGGAATTGGAATTATAAAGAAAATAATTTTCTTATTATTTTATAATGTTTATAATGATATTTTATAATATAATGTCTAATGAAATAGAGCCACTTTGAGGTTCCCTATGAAATGGGGATGGAACGGAGCCACTACGAAGAAGTTCCGGGAGTTACGAAGGAAGCTTCGTACTCATATTGTTCGTGGGTTGAGAACGGTAGTTGAACTTTATGAGATCGAATCACCCGTTGTTCCTCAGTAGCTCAGTGGTAGAGCGGTTGGCTGTTAACTGACTGGCCGTAGGTTCGAATCCTACTTGGGGAGATTTGATTAAATTTTTATTAAAAAATGAAAGGGCTCGTTTTGACAGGAGTAGGTAACCCGTTCCCTTTCTTTGTTTCTATTGCATTCTATCTCATCGTATCACATTCTGTTCTGCGATATTTGAGAATCACCGTCAATACCTGGCGTAGATCCGGGATAATCCCTTATAAAAAGCCCCCGGGCTATTTACAATTAGCGAATTAATCATTCTCAGATGATGTACTAGCAGTGCATCAAAGATGCAGTCATCCATTCTCCCGATCGGCCACAATTACCGCGAGCAAACAATAATGAGGAACGCATTTTTGCTATGCTACTAATACTTGTACTTGTTCTGCTATTCCGCACAAGCCTGGCTGAGGAAGAGTTACGGGGGGTAAAACATAAATATGCTGATTC